GACTTGTGTTGGATTGGCACTACATAGATAATCGACATATATACACATATATATAACATATATACAAAAAGGCTGTAGACGGAAGAAAAAATAAAAGAAGAAGTAGAAAAAATCTCGGGTTTAGTCACTCAATCAATATAAGGAAAATAGGAAAAAAATAAGTCAAATAAGAAAGCTTAACCCTTTGTTTTTTTTTTTTATTTGTTCATAGAACTTCAACTAAAACCCCGATTACCGATTAATAGAATAAAATTAAGACCCAATTTTTTTATTTATTTTCTTGATTTATTCTATTCAAAAAAATTTCATTTTATCGTTATAAAAATAAAATATGACATTCTATAATAGCAATAAAAATTTAAGTAGGATATGACTAGAACAGGAGGGGTGGGTAATAGCAGAGAAAAGATTATACAAAGTTTTCTACAAGTCCCATCTACGCCTTCTTTTTTATCTATTTTTTATATATTTCATTAAATTTAAATTACTGAAATTTCGTTTGGTGATTAAGGCGAAGTTCCATAAAAACCCCCGCTTTCTTTGAAATATCATGAACAGTTCCTGTAGGCTGAGCTCCTTTTTGCAAGAAATATAGAATAGCGGGAACATTTAAATAGGTTTGATTCTTTATCGGATCATAAAAACCCACTTTCCGAAGATCTCTTCCTTCTCGTCGAGAGCGAACATCAATTGCAACGATTCGATAAATGGCTCATTGGGATAGATGAACAATACCCCCCCCCAGAAACGTATAAGAAGTTTTCTCCTCGTACGGCTCAAGAAAATAAAATTAGAAGTTAGAAATATGTATAGAATTAGACTGTCAAATATATCCATAAAATCATCAAATCAATTAGACTATGATTTAAGGGCTTTTTTCTTACCCCCCCTCTCTCGAAAAAAACTATTCGTATTTACAATTTGCACCCTCATAACTCAAGTTGGATAACTCTCAAATAACTCGTCGAAACCCTTTAAGCATTTCATTTATTGAGCGGTCTCTAACCCCCTTTTTGTCTGTCTCTTTTAGAATAGATTGGAATTCTGCATTCTGATCTAGTTGTTGAGACGACAATCGAAAACGGTATTTCCTTGTTCCAGGATCCTTTATCTTTGCCCTGAATCATTGGGTTTAGACATTACTTCGGTGATTTTTAATCATTTCAAAACGGCAGCAACATACCCTTTTTTAGTAGTTCTTTCTCTCAAAGAATCATATGGCTGGTCGATTCCTGTGTAATACACTTTTGATTTGATCGAAAAAGTTTTACCAATTCTTAAAAATTTTACTTTTGAATTCAAAACTTGCTTGAATCGGACCCTTTCGATTTATATATTATATGGAAAATCTATTTACGAAGTTGTCCCAATTTATTGATTGATACTAACCCTAGATTCTTGCCTCCGAGAAAAGAATCAATACTTTTTACTCGAGCTCCATCATGTACGATTTATATCACCCCCCCCAAAAAAAAATGAGAGTCTTAGTGAAACAGAAGAAACGATGTCGAGTCAAGAGCACTTTCATTCCTATATAATTCCTGTATAATATAAAATGGTGGATGTAAGAATCCACAATGGATCGTGTCCTTCAAGTCGCACGTTGCTTTCTACCACATCGTTTTAAACGAAGTTTTACCATAACATTCCTTTAGATTGGAACCAGTATGTAATTGATTCAATTATGGAATCACGAATAGTCATTGGTTCGGCTGGTACATAATAATCTATACCTTTTATTTCTATATGAAATATGAATGGCTGGTTTCTGACGAAGTCTCAGAAAGAATTAAATTTAATACCATATACATATATTTATATTTAACACCATATACATATATTTATTAATCTTAAAATGGAATTCAAATTGAATATTTCAATTCCATTTTTTTTATATATTTATAATTTATTAATATTTATAATTTTTTTTTTTAATGTTATAGAAATAAAAAACATATAATATATAATATAAAAAATAAAAAAAAAATTCTTTCTTTTTTTAGTGAAATAGTGGATAAAGACTGATGTAAGGGAGGGTTGTTATTTTTTCATACTGTTTGATAAAAACAGAATCCCAAAAACAATAAAATAATATGGGACCCTCATCATATTTATCAGATAGACTAAACAATTGTTACTGAAATGAATTCTAGATATTCTATGTTAAATATTTAACATTTAGGGATGACAAATAGATTCAATTCCCTCTATGTGTTATTTGAACACGATTCAATTTGTGAAATTGATATGATTCAGAAAAGAATTATAGTATTAAGAATAATAATCCAATTTTTCCAATATTATACTCTTAAGAATGTTTAATTTTATTCAATTTAAAAAAGGGGCAATCTTTTTCTGATATATATTGTCATTGTATATATGAATATTATAGCGGGTTGGGTATGCTCTGGGACGGAAGGATTCGAACCTCCGAATAGCGGGACCAAAACCCGTTGCCTTACCACTTGGCCACGCCCCAAATCTATTCGACACTAATAAACACTAATATTGGTATTGGTTGTTCGTCAACTCCGGTCTAAAGATCTATAAAAAAGATTGTTGCTAGAATTTTGATATGTGTAAATATAGAATTAAACTGCATTTATTGATCATTACATATAATTCAATTAAGATATTGTATGAAAGTATGATTTATTCTATTCTCTTTTGATTTGAGAATTGAAGGATTTTTGATTGGGCGAGTTCAAATCAAAGAAGGTTTTTGGGGTATATCTTAATTTTTTTTATTCATTTTCCCTTCTATCAATAACTCAACTTATTAATAACTCAATCAAAATAAATACAATTATCTTCAATAACAAAATGTTTGTTATGCTTAATATATTTAGTTTGATCTGTATCTGTCTTAATTTTGCCTTTTATTCAAGCAGTTTTTTTGTCGCCAAATTACCTGAGGCCTACGCTTTTTTGAATCCAATCGTAGATGTTATGCCAGTAATACCTTTGCTATTTTTTCTCTTAGCTTTTGTTTGGCAAGCTGCTGTAAGTTTTCGATGAGATCCTTAATACTGTCCTAGACAAATTAATGATTGATTCGACAAAAAACAATTCTATTCTAACATAACAATTGATAAGATTAGATACGTCTTACAGTATGAACCCTCAATTCAAATATTGAAATTCTTGTACAGCCATGATAAGTCTGAATCACCCCATTTCCTTATTCTGACCTTTTCTTTTTTCCATTGAAAGGCCCTATTGGAGTTCCCCACAATGTCGAGTTTTGGGTATGAAAAAAATTGTTGGTAATGAAAAACTCCACTTTTATTACAAATATTACAAATTATTTTTTTTTTTTGAAAATTTTGTTTTCTATTTCTAAAAAAACCTTCGTTCTTGGTGTTAAAATCAAAATACAAAAAAATACAAACAAAATAGTAGGGTATGCGGTATAAAATAAAAATAGAGAATCTATTCTCTTTTTTGCTAAAAAAAAAATATTGGAGATTGTATAATGCTTACGCTCAAACTATTTGTTTACACGGTAGTAATATTCTTTGTTTCTCTCTTCATCTTTGGATTCCTATCTAACGATCCGGGGCGTAATCCTGGACGTGAAGAATAAAAAAAAAATAAGGTTTTTCTTCCTTGATTTTTAAACGTTTTTAGTAGGATTTTATCGATTCCCCATCGAATTCGCGATAAATTCGAAAAAAAAAAAATAACAAAGTGTCGACGAAAACGGAAAGAGAGGGATTCGAACCCTCGGTACGAAAAACTCGTACAACGGATTAGCAATCCGACGCTTTAGTCCACTCAGCCATCTCTCCCCCAATCGAAAGGGGTAATTACTATGTTACATTACAAAAAATAAGGCTTGAAAAAAGCCCGTCTTTATTATTATTAATAGCTTATTATCTATTTAATTCTTATTATATATTTTAGAATTCTCTATTTATTTTGTTATTGTAGTTATAGATATATTATTATAATAATATTAATAATATTTTTTTTATTCGAATTAGAATTCTATATTATCTATTTATTATCTATTATCTATTTATTATCTATATAGAATTCTAATATATCTATATAATAGATATAGACTAAAATTCCATAAAAAAATTTATATAAAAAAAGTGAAAGGCTTGAAGTAGATATCGCCAATACAATCTATATAACTATATAAAGCTAATAGAAATAAATAAAATAGAATATGAATAATATAGATAAAAAAAAAAAAAAAAAATAGAAAGGGAATCTATATTTGTTAATATATTTAATATAGATTTATTGAATTACTATGAATTTCAATTTCATTTCATTAATTTACTATGAATATAATATATAAAATATATATATATTTTATATATTTATAGATATTTAAATTATCTAATATATACTAATATATATTTAGATAGATATAATAAAAAAATTCTTTGATTTCGTCCGATAAGGGCCTTTTATTTCCACGGCTTGGCCGTGTCAGTACCTGGCCCGGCCGGGCCTCTTTTGTTCCAACGAATTTGTTTTTTTTTTGAATTTGAAAACAAAAAAAGGCTTGTTATTGAAACAACAAAAGTCATAAGAAGGACTATTTCGATTCCTATGATATAGAATCAAATGATATTAAATGATATAGAATATAAAGGGTCATTTCCTATCTTGCTTAATTTCTTATCTTCTATTTATATTATATATATAAATAGAAGAATAAGAAAAAAGGGAACTGTGGATTCTTTCACAACGCATTTTTTGTTATGGCTTAAGTTAAGTAGTTTTGTCGAGACATATCTGTCAAAAACCTCCAGAAAACTCTTAGTTAGTTATTTAAATGAATCCCCTTTTCCTAATCTCATTAGATCCTCTGACAAAACACGTCAGAGCTATAATTTTCATAATTTTTTTCTGATCCTATCTTTTGATTACGCCCGAGTTTCTTGTTCGACAAAAAGTCCGATTATATACAATAATAGGATTGTAGCGGGTATAGTTTAGTGGTAAAAGTGTGATTCGTTCGATATAATCCCTTAATAGTC